GATATAATCTAAGATAAGCCAAATAAGCTAAGACGAAAGAACTTAAGCATTCTCGATTGTTGTGTTGGATCCACATCCTATGGATCCATAGGATTGGTGTATTCTTTTCTATCTCGTAGTTTCGGATCATGAATCGAGTGAAATATCAAAAAGCTTTTGACTCATCCTATATACTGTCCCTTTCGTTCCGTGTTGGAATAGAAACTGATTAGTAGACAATATTTTACGAGAAAAGTTTTTCAAATTGATATAGGAGAGAAAAACGATTTCTTTTTTCGATGTGAATTTGACACAACATGAGAGAAACTACTAATTCATTTTCATTTAATGAAAATTGTTTTTTTTTTATTAAAAGATTGAGTGGATTCTTATTTCATATTTAGACTTATTTTTTATATTCTTTTCTCAACAGTCATATTGAGAAGAGTGTATCAAAGAATTGACAAGAGTGTATCAAAGAAATATAATTGTATCGTGAATAGAATAAAAGGATCTATTTCTTTCCGTTCTATCTATTTGGTTTTTTTCATCGGATCTGTTCATTTTGATGTTCCTAATCAATTAGATGTATTTATCTATTTCTATTTGATTTTAATAGAATGTTTTTTGTTGTAGAATTTTATTCTTTATCTTTATTTTTATTTTGATTGTATCTACACATCCTATTTCATTAGTTTTTATTAATAATAGGGGTTGCTAACTCAACGGTAGAGTACTCGGCTTTTAAGTGCGACTTTCTTTTTTACACATTTATATGAAGCAAAAGATTCGTCCATACCATCGGTAAAGTTTGCAAGACCACGACTGATCCAGAAGGGAATGAATGGAAAAAGCAGCATGTCGTATCAATGGAGAATTCTAACAATATTTTATTGTTATCGGATCCGGTTCAAATCTTTGCTTGAATTCTTGTCTCGGAACAAAAAGATTTCAAAGTTGGGTTGAATTAATAGATGGATAGGGCCCACTGTCTCCAATGATAGGAAAAAAAAAGCAACGAGCTTTCGTTCTTAATTTGAATGATTCCCCGATCTAATTAGACGTTAAAAATGTATTAGTGCTTAGGGCGGGAAAAGGTTCTCCTATGACCGGATTATTTTTTTTTTCTTTTTCTTATGAGTCCTAATTATTAGCTTTTTTCATTGTAAAATGGAGAGAAATGTGTAGAAAAAAAAGAGTATATTGATAAAGAATTCTTTTTTCCAAAATCAAAAGAGCGATTGGGTTGATAAAATAAAGGATTTCTAACCATTCTGTTATCCTAGAATAAATATAAAACAATTAGATGGAAAAGGGGAGGAGCGAGAGTCCGCCGATGAGTCTTACTTGTTTGCGGGGTTTCTATCTTAGCATATTTCTGAGCCTATCTTATGAGATTTATTAGGATAATAGAATACCCTGTTTTGACTGTATCGCACTATGTATCATTTGATAACCTCATAACTCCCTATTCCTGTCTGAAATAGAATTACAAAAATGGAGGAATTTCAAGGATCTGTCGAACTAGATAAATCTCGACAAGATGACTTACTATACCCCGTTCTCTTTCGGGAGTATATTTATGCACTTGCTTATGATCATGGTTTAAATAGGTTGGAAAATTCGGGTTATGACAATAAATCTAGTTTTTTAATTGTAAAACGTTTAATTACTCGAATGTATCAACAGAATCACTTGATTTTTTCCCCTAAGGATTATAACAAGATTTTTCTTGGGGGGCACAACAAGAATTTTTATTTACAAAGACTATCAGAGGGATTTGCCCTTATTGTGGAAATTCCATTTTCCCTACGATTAGTCTCTTCTTTATCTTTAGAAGGGCTGGAAATTTTGAAATATTATAATTTAAGATCAATTCATTCAATATTTCCTTTTTTAGAAGATAAATTTCCTTATTTAAATTATATGGTAGATGTACAAATACCTTACCCAATGAATTTTGAACTCTTGGTTCAAACCCTTCGCTACTGCTTGAAAGATATCTATTTTTTTCATTTATTCAGGCTCTTTCTTCACCAGTATCGTAATTGGAATAGTCTCTCTTTTTTAAAAAAAAAATGGATTTCTAATTTTTCAAAAACGAATTTAAGATTCTTCCTGTTCATATATAATTTATATATATTTGAATACGAATCCATCTTCCTTTTTCTCCGGAAAAGATCTTCTCATTTACGATTAACACCCTTCCGAGTATTTTTTGAGAGAATAGATTTCTATCGAAAAATGGAACATCTTGTAAAAGTCTTTGCTAATGATTTTTCAGTCACCCTATGGTTCTTCAAGGACCCTTTTATGCATTATGTTCGATATCAGGGAAAATTCGTTTTGTCTTCAACGAGTTCGTTTTTTTTTATGAATAAATGGAAATATTTTTTTATCAATTTATGGCAATTTTATTTTTGTGTTTGGTCGCAACCACGAAGGATTCATATAAATCAATTATATGAGTATTCATTTTACTTTTTAGCCTACTTTTTAAGTCTGCAGTTAAATCTTTCGG